ATAAAAACTCAAAAGTGGTTATTCTCTTCAAATCATAAAGATATTGGAATTCTATACCTTATTTTTGGTTTATGGTCAGGAGTTTTAGGCCTGTCCCTTAGAATACTTATTCGTCTATCTCTTCAAACACCTATAAAAACCTTTATTTCTAATGACCAATTTTATAATTCAGTAGTCACCGCCCATGCTTTTATTATAATCTTTTTTACAGTTATACCAATTATAATTGGAGGATTTGGAAATTGACTAATTCCATTAATACTAGGAGCACCAGACATGGCTTTCCCCCGATTAAACAATATAAGATTCTGACTCCTACCCCCTTCAATAATACTTTTAATTATAGGATTAGCTAAAGAAGGAGCAGGAACAGGATGAACTGTTTATCCCCCATTATCAACATTTTATCATTCAGGAATTTCAGTAGATTTAACCATTTTCTCGCTTCACATAGCAGGAATTTCCTCAATTGCAGGAGCACTAAATTTTATTTCTACAATTTTAAACTTAAAACTAAAAAAATTATCATCCAACAAAATTCCACTATTTATTTGATCAGTAATCTTAACAGCTATTCTTTTACTTCTTTCATTACCCGTTCTTGCCGGAGCAATTACAATACTACTAACAGACCGAAATCTTAACACCTCCTTTTTTGACCCAGGAGGAGGAGGAGACCCAATCCTCTATCAACATTTATTTTGATTTTTTGGACATCCAGAGGTTTATATTCTCATCCTTCCAGGATTCGGATTAATTTCCCATATCATTACACAAGAAAGAAATAAAAACTCAACATTTGGTAGTATAGGCATAATTTATGCTATGTTAGCAATTGGATTTTTAGGATTTATTGTTTGAGCACACCATATATTTACCATCGGGATAAATGTTGATACACGAGCCTATTTTACTTCCGCTACAATAATCATTGCTATTCCTACAGGAATCAAAATCTTCAGATGATTAGCAACTTATTGTGGATCAAAAACAGAAATAACTAGATCAACCCTATGAAGAATAGGCTTTGTATTTCTATTTACTATAGGAGGACTAACAGGAGTTATACTTTCTAATTCATCCATCGATATTGTTCTTCATGATACTTACTACGTAGTTGCCCACTTTCACTACGTTCTTTCAATAGGAGCAATTTTTGCAATCTTCGCAGGAACGATTCATTGATACCCACTATTTACAGGACTTTCCATAAATAAAAAATGAAAAAAAATACACTTTCTAATAACCTTTTTTGGAGTAAACCTAACCTTTTTTCCACAACACTTTATAGGTTTATGAGGTATACCACGACGATATTCCGATTACCCATTTATATTCGAAACATGGAATAAATTATCTAGGTTTGGATCAATAACAACACTATTATCAACCATCTTTTTCTTTTTCATTATATGAGAAAGAATAGCTTCCCAACGTATTATTATTATAACGAATAAAAATAGATGATCAACAGAATGAAAAGAAGAAACCCCTCTAATGGAACACAGATTCGAGGAAAGACCAAAAACAACTACTTAATGATATTATGAATTTTAATAATTATAACAATATTTTTAATCGTAAACATTTTCTTAATTTTAACAATAATTCTATCAAAAAAATCAATAAACAAAAAAGAAAAATGAGTACCATTTGAATGTGGATTCAACTTTTTTAACTTTCCACGTATACCATTTTCAATACGATTTTTTTTAATCGCCATTATTTTTATTATTTTTGACGTAGAAATTAGACTTATTATTCCTTCAATTTTGACTTCTTATAAAGCCAACATAATTAAATGATTTTGAACATTATCAACCTTTTTACTAATCTTATCTTTAGGGATTATTATAGAATATAAAGAAAACTCATTTGAATGGAAATACTTAAGTAGTAAAATTATACATTGATATTAAAAATCAAAAATGAGATCATCCTTTCTCCTTAAGTAATAATATCAATATACAATATTTTTATAAATTCAAGTAGACTTAGAATTATATTAATGGAGCAATTCCACGATTATACCATAATATTTTTAAGTATAATCACTTCCTTCATTTTTTTAATTATTTTCCGAATTACTAAATTAAAAAATACTAATCTAAACTTTAAAGAAAATATTAATTTAGAAATTATCTGAACAATTTTACCTATATTAATCTTATTCTTAATTGCTTACCCATCAATTTACTACTTATATTTATTTGATTTAAGCTATAATCCATCTATCTCAGTAAAAGTGATCGGAGCCCAATGGTATTGAATCTATGAACTTATAGAAAAAAGAGAAAAACTAAATACTGACTCTTATATAATTTTAGATAACGAACTCATAAAAAAAAACGTTTACAAAATAGGATGACGACTTTTAGAAACCGACACTCGATTAAGAATCCCCTATTCCACAGAAATCCAATTTATTGTAACATCATATGATGTAATCCACTCATTTTCAATTCCAGAACTAGGTTTAAAAATAGACGCCATTCCAGGACGACTTAATACCACAAATTTGATAATTTTACGCCCTGGACTATACTACGGACAATGTACAGAAATTTGTGGTACGGGACATTCATTTATACCTATCTCTATAGAAGCTTATTAATAAGAAAACAGTGCAACTGTATTTAGTTTCGACCTAAAATTAGTAATTAATTACTCTTATTAAAGTATATCTATTGTATAAAGCAAATCTATTTTCCAAATAGAAAGATGGCTAAGCCAGTTATACAACCTTATATAAGTTAACAAAACTATTGAACTTTTAATTCAATTTTACCTAAAGTTTTAAGGAACTAAAACAAATATAGAAATAAAAACCCCTACATACATTCCATTCCACTTAGTAACTCCTAGGCCATGACCCATTTTAATATCCGTAAACGTCTTTAACACAATAATTCAAGCAGCAAAAAAAATAAACAATATAAACACAAACACCGGTTTAACTATAATTACACTATCTCTTTTAATTATAACCTTTTGTCTATGAAGACGAGATATTATTCGTGAATCAACATATGAAAGATTACACACTAAAGAAGTTTTAAAAGGATTAAAGATAGGAATAATTTTATTTATTACATCAGAAGTACTATTTTTCCTTTCATTTTTTTGAGCCTTTTTCCACGTTTCCTTATCCCCAGACATTTCCATTGGTCAATTGTGACCCCATAAAGGTATTTCAAGATTTGATCCTACATCTATCCCTCTACTTAATACCTTAATTTTATTAAGATCAGGTATTACATTAACAGTATCCCACCATTTTTTAATAACAGGAAACAAAAAAAAATCAATAAATTATTTAATTTCAACAATTACTTTAGGAATATATTTCTCCATTCTACAATATATCGAATACAAACAAGCATCATTTTCAATTTCAGACTCTTCTTATGGATCAACCTTTTTTATATCCACAGGATTTCATGGTTTACACGTATTAATCGGTTCTATATTTCTTATAACTACATTTAATCGTCTTAAAAACAATCACTTTTCTTCATATCACCACTTTGGCTTAGAAGCAGCAGCCTGATATTGACATTTCGTCGACGTGGTTTGACTATTTCTATACATTTGTATTTACTGATTTGGAAAATTGGAAAGTGCCTGAAAAAGGATTATTTTGATAGAATAAAAAATGTGAAGATGTGTCACCTTTCCAATAGGAATAATTTAATCCTCTCCAAGTAAACGTAACCACGTTTAGAAAGAATTTATCAAATTTTACCTATAAACATTATAAATTTATTTATTACTCAATTATGTAGATTAATCTTATTAATTTCCCTTATAAATTTCTTTTTCAAAAGAAAAATAAAAAAAACAGAAAAAAAAATAATAAATTTAAAAAAAGAAACAAAAAAAAAAATTATAGGGCTTTTCATTTCTTTTGATCCTAACTCATCAATTAATTTATTAATAAGAGAAATAAACTGAGTAGTCATTATACTATTTTATATTCCCATATTACTAATATTTTGAAATAAACCTTCACGTTTAAACCAATTAAAAAAAAAAATAAAAAAAAATATAAGTGAACAATTAGAAATCGCTCTAAAAACTAAATGAGACGGAACAAAACTTATACTTTTAATCATTTTTTTTTTTCTAATATTTTTAAACTTAGTAGGACTCATCCCCAATTTGTTTACATGTACAAGTCATTTAACCTTTAATCTAAGTTTATCTATCCCATTCTGAATTAGATATATGCTATATGGTTGAACAATACACACAAATAATATATTATCCCATTTAGTCCCTATAGGGACTCCAATACCCTTAATTAGATTTATAGTAGTTATTGAAATAATTAGTAACTTTATCCGACCATTCACATTAAGAATTCGCCTTATAGCAAATATAATTTCAGGACACTTACTTTTAAGACTATTAGGGGATAAAATATCTTTAATAAACTTCATTAACATTTTTTTAATTAGAATAATTCAAAACATACTAATAATTTTAGAACTAGGGGTAGCAATAATTCAATCCTACGTATTCTGCATTCTATTAACCCTTTACTCAGATGACTCAGATTTTTAACAAACTAAACCAGTTACAACTAAAAAAACTATTAAGCCTACATAGTTTAAAAAAAACATTAGTTTTGTAAACTAAAATTATACAACTTATTAAGGCATCAAATAAATTAAATCCAATTTTAAACTTAAACTATAATGTTTTAAAAATAGAAATAAAGAATTTTAAGATAAGCCTTCAAAAAATTAATCAATACTAACCTTAATTACAACAAATAAAGAAAAAGTAATTAAAGAATAATATAACTTTGTCAAAGTTAAATAGTGGATTAAACACCTTTTTCATACCAATCAGGTAAGGACAAAAAAAAAATAAATTATTAAAAATACAAAAATATTAACTTAAAATAATACACATTCAGGAAAAGAGAATATAATTACCCTTTATTTAATCTCCAAAATTAATATTTTTTATAAATTATTTCCTGAAACTTTTTGTTTTAGTATATTAAGTACAAAAATCTTTGAAATTTTTAGTAAAAGTTAAAACTTTTAAACATAAAATTAGTTAAAACCAAAAAGAGGTATACTACTGTTAATAGTAAAAATAAGTTAAACTTTAACTATTTATGTAGTTTAAAAAACATTATACTTTCAATATAAAATTAATATGTATTATTCATAAATAAAAAAAATTTTAAGTAAAAACAATAAAACTACACAAAAATAAAATTTACAAAATTATCGAGACTTCACTTATAAATCTTCCATCTCCAATAAACATTTCACTATTTTGGAACTTAGGGTCACTTTTAGGAATCTCCTTAATTATTCAAATTATCAGAGGTTTATTATTAGCTATACACTATACCCCCAATACAAGACTAGCTTTTGAAAGAGTTATCTATATCTGTCGAGATACAAATTTAGGTTGAGTAATACGTATTATACACGCAAACGGAGCATCTTTTTTTTTTATATTTATATTTATTCATATCGGACGAGGTATTTACTACGATTCATTTACAATGATTAATACATGAATTATAGGAACCACAATCTTCTTACTTTCTATAGCATCAGCATTTTTAGGATACGTTCTACCATGAGGTCAAATATCTTTTTGAGGAGCAACTGTAATTACTAATCTTATATCTGTAATTCCTTACCTAGGAAAAAACCTAGTTTACTGAATCTGAGGAGGATTTTCAGTAGAAAACGCTACACTTAACCGATTTTTTGTATTTCATTTCTTTTTACCATTAATAATCACTATACTAGTTTTTTTACATCTAATATTTTTACATGTATCAGGTTCTTCAAATCCCATAGGTTTAAAAAGAAGAACCTTTAAGATCCCCTTCAACCCTTATTTCACAATGAAAGACTTAATAGGTTTCATAATTTTTTTTTTATTGATCCTATATATAATTTGTTACAAACCATATATATTAAGAGACCCAGATAACTTTATTCTAGCAAATCCCATAGTCACTCCTCTCCACATTAAACCCGAATGATATTTTCTATTTGCCTACGCCATTTTACGATCTATTACAAACAAACTAGGAGGAGTAATTGGTTTACTTATATCTATCCTAATTCTTATATTTTTACCAATAAAAAAAAAAATATTTAAAGGAAGAACATTCTTCATTAATAAACAAATCACATTTTGAAACTTAATAACAGTATTTAGTATATTAACATGAATCGGAAGACGACCTGTAGAAGAACCATTCATTTTTATCGGTCAAATTTTAACCATTTTATATTTTTTAATTTTTATTATTTTTATAAACAAACACTAGTAAAAGAAGTTATTAATTCATTAATAAATTTACAGTTTATCATCTTTATTAGATTATTTTACTCATAGAAAAAGTTTTACCAACTATGAAATAAAAAATATTCTTAATATACAATACATTATATTTTATTCATTTTTTTTAATTAGTATCTTATTAGCATTATCATCAAACACTTTCACAGGTTTATGAATGAGAATGGAAATTAACATATTTTCATTCATTATTTTAATAAACACTAACAATAAAAAAATATTAGAAAAATCAACAATAATCTACTTTCTAACACAGAGAATCTCCTCCAGATTAATTCTTCTTTCTTTTTTGTTATCTTTTAAAGAAATAGAGAAACCAAACTTTTTGTTAAATTTTGTTATTATTTCTGTTTTTCTGAAAGTAGGATTATTCCCTTTCCATCTATGAACACTTCAAATTGTAGAAAACATAAGATGAAAAACATGTTTTATTTTACTTACATTTCAAAAAATTATTCCACTAATAGCCTTTTATAATATAAACCAAGAAAAAATAATTCTAATTATTCTTGTAATTAATAGAGTTATAGCCTCAAAGACAGGTTTAACCACCTACTCCCTACGTAAAATTTGCGTAGTATCTTCTATAAACCATTTATCATTCCTAATATTAATAATAATTTTATCAAAAAAAACATTCAAAATTTATTTCTTAATTTACATATTTTCTAATATAATTATAATAAAAATTTTCTCTTCAACAAATTTAAACTATATATTTCATCTAATAAAAAAAAACAAAAAAACAAAAATTACAAGAATAAGTTTATTAATTACACTTTTGAGTTTAATAGGTATTCCACCTTTTTTAGGATTCATACCGAAAATGATAAGAATCTTAAAAATGGTAGAACTAATATATTTATTTCCAACCTTTTTAATATTAGTTAATAACACTTTTATAGCTTATATATACTTACGCCTAACAATTTCTACTATATTAATAATAAAAAATATAAACAAAAACCTAAACAAAAAAGAACACAAAATAAACATTATATTCCTATTGTTAATTATATCCCCTTTCACATTTATAATATGAGATTTTAGGTTAAAAAAAACCATCAATTTTCAAAATTGAAAATAAATAAACTTTAAATTTCAAGAAATACACTTATTCTACTTTTCATAATAAGAATGATCATAGCAATTACCACACTTATTTCAGTAGCTTTTATTACACTACTAGAACGAAAAATTTTAGGCTTTATACAACTACGATTAGGACCTAATAAAACAGGAATAAAAGGAATTCTGCAACCTTTTAGAGACGCAATTAAGCTTTATACTAAAGAATTAAACTTACCTAATATTTCAAACAAAACAATATTTTTTGCCTCACCATGTTTAAGATTAACACTCACATTAAGAATATGAACAGTCATACCATACCTAACAAATTATATTTCTATAAAAATAAGATTTATAATTCTCCTCTCAATAATAGGTTTACAAGTTTACCCAATTTTAATTGCAGGATGATCATCAAATTCTAGCTATTCTATTTTAGGAGGATTACGAGCACTTGCACAAACTATTTCATACGAGGTCTCACTAATTTTTATTATACTTAGAAATTTCATTTTAGTAAAATCTTTAAGACTTTTTATTATAGTAAATATACAAAAGGAATTATCTTTTATATTTTTCATCATACAACTCTTTCTATGAATAATTTCCTGCCTAGCAGAACTAAACCGAACTCCTTTTGATTTTGCTGAAAGAGAAAGAGAACTTGTATCTGGTTTTAACACAGAATATAGAAGAGGAAGATTTGCAATTATTTTTATAGCAGAGTATATAATAATTTTATTTTTTAGAATACTAACCCCAATTATATTTACACCAACTAAAATCAACTTAATAAACTTACCAATTATATCTATAGTACTAATATTTTTTTTTATTTGATCACGGGCAACCCTCCCACGATACCGATATGATATACTAATAAACTTATCATGAAAAATCATTTTACCATTATCCACTTTTAATTTATTTTTCTCTGCAACCATAAATGTATCAAATTCTAAAAGTAAGTTAATAAAACTACCGGATTCATGCTCCGACCTTGACAAAATCCTTTTAGAAGAGTAGTAATTTAAAAAAAATATTTATTTTGCAAATAAAAATTGTTCATCCTACTTTATTCAGCTCTTTTAGCTTAAATAAAGCATAATACTGAAAATATTAAGATACCAAAAATTTAGAGCACTATCTTAGTTCTAAATAAAAATTATAAAAAAAATTATATGCATGGAAAAAAAAAATAAACCGAAAAAACCAGTATAAAAAATTTTTAATTTAAAAAAAAACAAAAGAAAATCTTTAAGGTCGGCAAAATAAGTGCCAGCAGCCGCGGTCACACTTTAGATAAATATAATCTATAGGAAATGTAGTTATAAAAAAAGAAAAGAGAAAAAATAAAAATAAAAAAGTGAAATTTAAAATTTTTGAAAACTCAAAAAATTTTAGAAACTATAAAAATTAAAAAAAAAGGATTTGATACCCTTGTATAAATAAAAGTTTTTCCAGAGTAAAAATAGAAATCTATTAACTCAAAGAACATGGCAGTACAGTAAAAATTTAGGGATACTTAAATTCTTAAATTATGAAAATACACAAAAACCTTACTTATAAATTAAGACAGCTTCTATATCTCCGTTTAAAGAAATTAACAAAAGTTAATTAATTAACTCTTGATCTTAAAAAAGAAAAATTCAGGTCAAGACAGAGCATTATAAGAGAACTGGAGTATCATTGTTAATAAAGGAATAAAACTATTTTTTAAAAAAATAGTTATAGAGAACTTAAAAGTAATTTCTTTAAAAAAAAAGAAATGAATTTAAATTACTGTAGGTACAAATTGCCCGTCACTCTTGATAAAAATTAAGATAAGTCGAAACATAGTAGATATACCGGAAGGTGTATCTAGAAATAATTTATAAACAAATAAGTTTGTTATACTAAAATAAACATTTTGAAGCAAAAAATCACCATTTTGAAGCAAAAAATCACCATTTTGAAGCAAAAAATCACCATTTTGAAGCAAAAATCACCATTTTGAAGCAAAAAATCACCATTTTGAAGCAAAAAATCACCATTTTGAAGCAAAAATCACCATTTTGAAGCAAAAATCACCATTTTGAAGCAAAAATCACCATTTTGAAGCAAAAAATCACCATTTTGAAGCAAAAATCACCATTTTGAAGCAAAAAATCACCATTTTGAAGCAAAAAATCGTCAAAATTTTGGGGGAAGACGATTTCCGGGGTTAATTTTTTTTTTTTTTTTTTTTTATGATAATATACTACCACTAATATTTTATTTATTTATTTTTTATTTTTTATTTTTATTTTTATTTTTTTCGGGCATTTAAATTACTCAAAAAATAACAAAAATAAAAATGAAATATAAATAAATTAAATTAAAAAAATAAAAACAAAAAAAATAAAATAAAAAAAACTTAAAGAAAAAGTAAAAAAAAAAATATAAGTTGACAAATTTAATTCAGAAGAAACAAAACTTTTTAAAGGATTATAAACCTTTATCCCAATAAACCACTCGATATATCCTAAAAGAAGCTTAGAAGAGAAAACCCCTAAAAAAAAAGATTTAAAAATAATAAATTGAGTCTTTAAAAATCCAAAAAAGAATAAATTTCCTAAAAAAAATAAAAAAAAACCCTTTATTTTCATACTAAAAAAAGAAAAAAAAAAACAAATAAAAACTCCAAGTAAACAAACATACAAAACCATTAGTTTTAAAAATAAAGGCAAAAAAATATAATAAGGACTAATAAAAATATTAGAGCCAAAAAACCCCAAAAAAATAGAAAAAAAAAACAAAAAAAACATTGATTTAAAACCTATAGACAAATAAAAAGAAAAAGATTTTAGAGAAAAAAAAAATCCTCCCCTTTTAAAAACTATATAAAAAAAAAGACGAAAACCATATATAACAGTTAAAAAAGTTCCAAAAACCAAAAAAAAAAAAGAAAAAAAAGACTTAGAATCATCTAATATAAAAACTTTTTCCAAAATTATATCCTTAGAAAAAAAACCAGATAAATAAGGAAAACCACATAAGGATAAATTAGAAATATTAAAAATTAAACTTAAAAAAATCAAATCATAATTTCTGTATTCCCTTCCTAACCTAAATTTTCGAATATCCTGAACATTTAAAAAAAAATGAATAAAACACCCAGCACATATAAATATAAGAGCTTTAAAACAAGCATGAACAATCAAATGAAAAAAAGCTAAATCAACTAAACCCAACCTAATACTACATATTATAAATCCTAGTTGACTCAAAGTAGACAAAGCAATAATTTTCTTTAAATCATTCTCAACAAAACCAGATAAACCAGCTATAATCAAAGTAAATACAGAAAAAAAAAAAAGAAATCTTTTTAAAACTTCTCTAAAAAAAAATCTATAACGAATAACGATATAAATTCCAGCAGTTACAAGAGTAGATGAATGAACTAAAGAAGAAACAGGAGTAGGTGCAGCTATAGCTGCAGGTAATCAAGAAGAAAAAGGAACCTGAGCCCTCTTAGTAAAAGAAGAAATTAAAAAAAAAAAAGAAACCAAAAAATTAGAACTATCTAAAAAAAGAAAATAATTTATTCTACCAACCGATAAAGACAAACAAATAGAAGAAATAACAAAAACATCCCCTAAACGATTAGCTAAAACAGTTAATATTCCAGAGCAATAAGAAGAAGAATTCTGATAAAAAATAACTAAACAATAAGAAATAAGACCTAAACCATCTCACCCTAATAATATAGAAAAAAAATTAGGTCTTAAAATAAGAAAAAATATAGACAACACAAAAAAAAATAAAAGATAAAAAAACCGATTTTCAATATAATACTCATCATTTATGTAAAAATCACTATATATAATAACTGAACCACTAATTAAAAAAACCATGGAAATAAACAAACAAGAAACCCAATCCAAAAAAATAGGAAAACAAAAAAAAAAATCAAGAGAAAAAAAAAATCAATTAATTAACAAGCTAAAATTTCAACCAATTATAAAAAAAGACAAAAAAAAAAAAATAATAAAAAAAAAAAAAAAAAAAAAAGATATAATACAAAAAATAAAATTAATAATTTTGTAAACCTTAAATTTTTTTTTGATTCCACAAATCAACGTTTTTATAAACTAACAAAATACAAGAAAAACTCAATTTTTATAAAAAAAAAAAAAATAGGAAAAATATGAAAGAAAATAATTAAATATTCACGAATACAACAAGAATTAAAAAAAAAAAAGATGGAATTTAATTTACCATGAGAAACACTAGAAAATAAATAAAGATTAAAAGCACCATTTAAAAAACAAAAAAAAATAAAAAAAAAAATAAAAATAAATCTTCAAGCAACAAGAGAAGAAATCAAAAAAATTTCACTAAAAAGATTCAAAGAAGGAGGAGCAGACATATTAGAAATACACATTAGAAACCAAAAAAAAGAAAAAGAGGGATAAACAGATATTAACCCTTTATTAAGTAAAATTCTACGAGTACCAGAACGCTCATAAACTATATTAACTAAATAAAATAAACCAGAAGAACATAAACCATGAGAAACTATTATTATAAGACCACCATAAACACCCAACCCTTTAAAAGAAAAAAAACCTATAATAACAAGACTTATATGAGAAACAGAAGAAAAAGCAATAAGAGATTTCAAATCTACCTGACGAAGGCAAATAAAACCCCTTAAAATTCCTCCCCAAATTCTAATATAAATTCAAAAAATATTTAAACAATAAAAGAACTCAAAAAAAAAAAAAAGACGAAAAATACCATAACCTCCCATTTTAAGTAAAACACCAGCAAGAATTATAGAACCCGAAACAGGAGCCTCTACATGAGCCTTAGGCAATCAAGAATGAACAAGAAATATAGGAAACTTAACAAGAAAAGAAAACAAAAACAAAAAATAAAGAAAAAAAAAAAAAAAATCAATATCTATAAAAAAAAAAAAAAGTCTGTTAGAAAAAGAAGAAAAAAAAAAAATAGATAATAACATAGGAATGGACCTAAATAAGGTATAAAAAAAAAGATAATAACCAGAAAAAACACGTTCAAAATTATTTCCTCACCCTAAAATAATAAAAAAAATAGGAAAGAGAATAGACTCAAAAAAAAAAAAAAAAAAAAAAAAATTTGATAAAACAAAAAACATAATAAGAAAAATCTTAATCATTCAATAAAGAAAAACAAACATTCTAAGAGATGAATCAACCTCCAAATAATGAAACCTAGAAAATATAGATAATATAACAATTCAAAAAGTTAATAATAATATAGAAAAAGAAAAAAAATCAAAACAAAGAAAATAACTTTTACTTAAAAAAGAAAAAGAAAAATTAAAAAAAAAAAATAAAGGAAAAAAAATAACTATAAAAATTATATACACCCATAAAGAAAAATTAAAAACCATACTAATAATAAGAGCAAAAGAGAAAAAAACAAAAACTAAAATTTAGATAAATTTATAGAAAAAAAACTAGTAGAACCAAAAAATTTAATACATTTAACTAAAATAGAAAGACCAATAGCTCTCTCACAAACCAAAAAGACAAAATAGTATATACAAAATTTTAAAGAAAAAACAACAAAAAAAAAATAAACAAGAAAAAAGTAAAGAACTAAAGAAATAGACTCTAAGATTAATAAAGAACTTAGAAAAGAACCAAAATTAGAAAAATAAACATAAATTAAAAAAAAAAAACACCTAATCATATGTAATACCAATAATTTATCATAAAACACAAAATGATCAAATTAATTAATATTACAAAATTTCGTAGTTTAAAAAACATAAAATTGCAAATTTTAAAAAGATAACAAATCCGAAATTTTTAGTTGTACTAAAAAAAAATCATATTTATCTTAATCATAAAAAAAATAACCATAATAATATTTTTTATTTCTTTTATTTATGTATTAATTTCTAAAACCCCTATCATTATAGGTATAACAGTCATTTTTCAAGCTATCATTATATCCTTTATATTAATCTATAAGTATAACAACTCTTGATTTAGACTCATTATAATCCTAATCTACATAGGAGGAATTCTTATACTATTCTGTTATATTATTAGACTATGCCACTTTAAAACAGCAATAACAAAAAAGATAAACCTTATATTTTCTCTCTTTTTATCACTATTTATTACAGATAAATCCAAAGAAAATCTCAAAAGATATAAAATTATTACAAGAGATATACTAATACCTATTTATAGAAATTCCATAATTTTAAGAATCTTTATGATAGTAGTTTTATTAGTAATTATAATAATAACTATTTTTTTAACGGAAAGGTCTAAAGGTTATTTACGATCTAAATACTGGACTAAAATAAATATTACTTACAATAATAAAAAGTTTCAAAAAACATAGTCTAAAAATATTACATATAGGTAAAAAATTTATAATAACCAAAAAATTTAAGTACTAAAAAGGAAAAGATAAGTATAAAAAAGAAAGAATAAAACCCTGTTCCTTGTGTATCATGATTTTTAGAAATAAAAAAAAAATTTTTTATCTCGAAAAAAAAGGATCTAAAAATTTTTTAGGCTTATGTTTCAAAATAACAAAAAAAAAAAATTAGAAATGAAAAGTTGTCGACTTTATTGATATCTAGTTTTTTTGGAAAAGAATAAAATTCTCAAAATTGTAATTAAAAACAATTAAAAAATTTTTTAAGGGATTAGCTTTAAAAAATAAAATGATATTTATAACGAATAAACATAAGGAATTAAATTAACCAAGTAAACCTAACCTTTTACAGTTTAAAAAAATTTTATCTAAATCAAGTATATACAAAAAATAAAAACAAAAATAAAAAATAAAAATTAAAAAATTAGTAAATACAAAAAATTATTTTAGGAACTAGGCAACAGAGTTTTTGAATGTTTAACAAAAACATTTCCTACTGAAATTTATATTAGGTAATACCTGCTCAGTGAAAATTAAACAGCCAATAGCTAAGGTAGCATAATAAATTGCCTTTTAATTGAAGGCTAGAATGAAAGGTAAAACAAAAAACGAACTTTCTTAATTAATCCATATAGAATTTTTCATTTTAGTTAAAAGACTAAAATGATAATTTAGGACGATAAGACCCTATAGAATTTAAAATTTAAATAAAATAAAACACAAAAATATTTAACTGGGGCAGTTAAAAAAAAAAAACTTCTTTTTTCTCTAACAATTAAAAGAATTAAAGATACTAAAGGAAAAGAGAAAAAATTACCTTAGGGATAACAGAGTTATATTTTTTTAGAGTTCAAATCAAAAAAAATTATTGCTACCTCGATGTTGAATTAAGAAATATTCTAATAGAAGAAAATTAGAAAATAGGTCTGTTCGACCTTTTATTTCTTACATGATTTGAGTTAAGACCGGTGAAAGCCAGGTCGGTTTCTATCCTAAATACAAAATTTTTTGCAGTACGAAAGGACCCAAAAAAAAAATATTATTTATATTTATATAAAAAGTTTATTAAAATGTATATCTTGAAAATATACCAAGGTTTAAACCATAAACTTAAATAAGTTCGTTATACTAAAGATAAAAAAATAGTTAAACTTCTAATTTAACTCAAGTCTATTAAACTTTTATCTTC